TATTGATACGATTCAGTATCATCAGGATGCAATCCATGCCATTGAATTTACAAGAGAAAGACTTATCATCTCTATGGGATTAGATCCCGAGTTATTGCGAAGCAAAAAAACGATGAGATTATGGAAGTCAATATTCTCGCATTTATTGCTACTGCGCTGTTCATTCTAGTTCCTACTGCTTTTTTACTTATCATCTACGTAAAAACAGTTAGTCAAAGTGATTAATTTGAATGAAACTTGACTTATTAGTTCTTATCAACGATTGAAGAAAGGGATTCAAATTCCAAGTCTTAAATGAAATGATCGGGTTGGAGTCAGCAGTATATGAGATAGTATGGTAGAAAGGTTCATATAGTTCTTTCTACCACACTATCTATTATTGTAGAAAGATATGGGCTTGATATAAATCAATCCACAATATATACCTACATATCATATATATATGTACACGTAAATAGCACTCCAATTCTATTTCTTTGCTACATCAATTTATATTGATCCCGATCAATCTGAAATAATCGAACGTCAACTCTTCTAATTCCTGGGTTTCTAATTATTTTCAATATGAATCTCCGGATCCATCGAAAGAATCAATGGAGGAAGAATAGTATGGGCATAGGCATATATTATATAAAAGAAAACCAAGCCCTTTTTTTAGCATTACGAAGAAGTAATTGATTGATCCGTTAACAGATGATCCAAAAAGTTCTATAGTAACTTCTTCGGATTTTGAAAAGGATGCGGTAGACCCCACCGATTTTTCATGCTTGAACCATGACATGAGGCGAGTCAATAAAGCATAAATAAGATTCCTAGGAGTATAAAACAAAACGGTAAGTACGCATACACGCAAGATTTTATTATGTTATTCGTAATACCTCTTTTCTTTGGACAACGACTATGTCTATGTCGCCTCGGTAGAAAGTACATATCTACGTAATAGAAGAATGGCTTCTTCTTTGAACAGCAAAGAGAAGAGGGAAACAAATCAAAAAAAAAATAGGGGTTGGCTGCTCCTCATTGTAATATGCATAATTCTAGTAAGAGCCGGTTCCTCAAAATAGAATATTTAGCAAGAATTCGGTTGGAAAAATTTCCCATTGGGAATCCAGTCGTTGAAATATTTGTTTGATCAAAAGGTTCTTAGGATTCCAATAGAATTTATGAAGTGGAGATATTTTGATTTTAAAACGCTTTGCAGAACGATCTATTAAACAATTGATACAATTCGATTACTCAATTAGTAGTACCCCTAGAGTCCACTTCTTCCCCATACTACGAGTGAGAGGGAAAATGTAAAGACTACCATTAAAGCAGCCCAAGCGAGACTTACTATATCCATGTGAATTGTGTCCCCTATCTTTATGAATATAAAGGAATTATTCCATTATTGATCACTAATAATAGTGGAATCAATGGTGCAGAGTCAAAATGGGATTGTGACCTAACGTTATTGATGAACCAACCCAATGAATACACTCGTAACAAGTCCCTATATGATTTCTGGTGGAATCGGGAAGCACTAAGTACAAGCAAGATACGTAGTTACCTCCTTGGGAGTCTCAAGGGGATGTTACTAATGGAGCATGTAGGAATAGTAAGGTCTATTGTTTGTTTTGTTGCCTTTCATAAACAAAAGTAGAAAAAAAAAAATATACCATCAAGATAGATAACTATCTATCACATATCCCTATCTCCCATCTAAGCCTTACTGTCTCTACTTCTGTGAAACAATTGGAAGACGCCCTATTACATTCTTGGCAGGGTTACCCAAAAGAAATAATTTTTTTTTTTTTTTCTACTTTGATTCTATAAATATTCTATAAAAGGCAATCACCCATACAATATTAATATTAATTGAAAATTGAAAACCTGAGCACTCAGAGACTCTCGTAAGTTTGTCTGGATACAAAGTATCTTCAGTTCTTTCCACAACTCCTAATTTGATTCTCTATCAGTCTACCCAATCTAATTCAAGACTCAGTCAGTAAACACCAGTAGGGTGAGGTAATTAGGAAGTAGTTAGAGTCCTTCCTATAATACCTACTTGGATCCTAGGAACAAGGATTTACAGTCCCTTAGGAACCTTCCTTTGTATACACGGATTTACGGTCCCCGACTTTCGTAGTTCTGAATCTCACAATTGAATCTTACTATAGATTTGATTCGATTGATAAATCAAATCAATAGCCTGAGCGCATCAGTAATAAGTGAGTATTTCTTTATTCATATTGTATTGGTATGATACCGGTTTGGGCCACACCCGGATTTTTGAAGAAATAATTGAAAGTCTTTTATAGGACCCCCTCCCCTGATTCTTAAAATCCAGTATCGACAGTCCTCGCTCCTTACCTCTGCTTCTGCCGGGCAAGAATTTAGTGAGTTCTATTAGGAGGGTAAGAGATTCCGAGTCTTTTGTTAATCAGGCGACACCCGGATTTGAACTGGGGAAAAAGGATTTGCAGTCCCCCGCCTTACCACTCGGCCATGCCGCCAAAAC